TTGTAGACGAGGAATAATAAGAACTTACTTTACTTGTATTTAGTTCTATCTGGTGATAAAACAAAAAAGGCAAACTCTTTCATTCCTTTTCTGTTAAATAAAAAAAAAAAAAAAAAAATGAACAATTCTATAAGGTTGAATAAAAATTCGATTAATCGTTTGATATAATTGCTATGCTTAGTGTGTGACTCGTTGGTTTTTTTAGGATTATAGGATTCAACAAAATCGACCGGCCCGTAGTACGAACTGATAACTATAGAACTAATAATCAACTCATCGCTTCGCATTATCTGGATATAAGGAACCAGTCAAGATATGATATATGAGTCATATCATTGTAGCAACTGAAATCTTTTTTGCATAAACACAAAAGAAAAACCAATCTGATTATGAGTTGTAAAGCAATAAAAGTATACAGATAAATGGAAGGGTGAGAGAAAGATAGGAAAAGAAATATCAATGATATATAATTCCAATATGTAAGGTCTATGAGTCATCTCATATAAAGGGAATGTAATAAAGCATCAATACTGATTGATCCATAATTAGACAAATCGGTGCATAGAAGAAAAAATCAAGAGCCCTGAGCCAATAAAGACTGAGAAGGTTGACTCAAGAAAAAATTTCATTCATTAATAAATTTCATTAAGGGCTCCGTTGTAGAATTCAGACCTAACCATTAATCGAGAAGTGGTGGGGACGACAGAACCTGTGAATGCATAAGATTCTATTGAAAACGAATCCTAATGATTCATTGGGTAGGATGGCGGAACGAACCAGAAACCTATTCATTTATTCTGAGAGGTCATGTCATAGACTAATCTTACAATTGAATGTTGAAAGAGTAAATATTCGCCCGCGAATTTTTTTTTTATTTCTAAATTTTAGTCGATTCGATATGATAATACAAAGGAAAAAGAAAATAAAGATTCATTATAACGATAACGTTATATAAAAAACGTTATATAAAAACGACATTATCTATAAATAGAAGACGTGTTTAATTATATATTAAAACACAAAAAATTTAAAATTTATAATAGATATAGATTAGATAAAATTTAAAAGAATACCACGATTCCGTATATTATTCACCGTGTATATTATTTTTTAATTGTTTAATTCGCGAGGAGCTGGATGAGAAGAAACTCTCATGTCCAGTTCTGTAGTAGAGATGGATGGAATTGATAAACAACCATCAACTATAACCCCAAAAGAACCAGATTCCGTAAACAACATAGAGGAAGAATGAAAGGAATATCTTATCGAGGCAATCGTATTTGCTTCGGTAGATATGCTCTTCAAGCGCTTGAACCCGCTTGGATCACATCTAGACAAATAGAAGCAGGGCGGCGAGCAATGACACGAAACGCACGCCGCGGTGGAAAAATATGGGTACGCATATTTCCAGACAAACCCGTTACAGTAAGACCTACAGAAACACGTATGGGTTCGGGGAAAGGATCTCCCGAATATTGGGTAGCTGTTGTTAAACCCGGTAGAATACTTTATGAAATGAGCGGAGTAGCAGAAAATATAGCCAGAAGGGCAATTTCAATAGCGGCATCCAAAATGCCTATACGAACTCAATTCATTCTTTCGGGATAGGGATGTAGAAACAAAGGAAAGGGGTCTTTTGTATGAAAAAAAAATTGCAGGTTTTTTGTTTTGAACAAATAATATTTCTTTTTTTTTTTATTTAGACCCTTGCATTGAAAACAAAAAAAAAATCGATAAAAAAACGATATGATTCAACCTCAAACCCATTTAAATGTAGCGGATAACAGCGGAGCCCGAGAATTGATGTGTATTCGAATCATAGGAGCTAGTAATCGACGATATGCTCATATTGGTGACGTTATTGTTGCTGTAATCAAGGAAGCCGTACCAAATACACCTCTAGAAAGATCAGAAGTAATCCGAGCTGTAATTGTACGTACTTGTAAAGAACTCAAACGCGACAACGGTATGATAATACGATATGATGACAATGCTGCAGTTGTTATTGATCAAGAAGGAAATCCTAAAGGAACCCGAATTTTTGGCGCGATCGCCCGGGAATTAAGACAGTTAAATTTCACTAAAATAGTTTCATTAGCACCCGAAGTATTATAAGGGAAGGCCGTAATATAGTTATAGTATTTGGTATTTGAATGAAACCGATTAATTAGTAGATTGTTTATATATCACGTATATACCTTTAATAATTCAGAAATAAAGATAAATAAAAAAAGAAAAAGAGCATGTTGATTATATCAAAATTTGGGGGCAACAAAAATCTTAGTTTATCATGAGTAAAGACACTATTGCTGACATAATAACCGCTATACGAAATGCTGACATGAATAAAAAAAGAACAGTTCGAATACCATCTACTAACATCACTGAAAATATTGTTAAAATCCTTTTACAAGAAGGTTTTATTGAAAACGTGAGAAAACATCAGGAAAGCAATAAATATTTTTTGGTTTTAACACTACGACATAGAAGAAATAGAAAAGGATCGTATAGAACTGTTTTAAATTTAAAACGGATCAGTCGACCCGGTTTACGAATATATTCTAACTATCAAAAAATTCCTAGAATTTTAGGCGGAATGGGGATTGTAATTCTTTCTACTTCTCGAGGTATAATGACAGACCGAAGGGCTCGAATAGAAGGAATCGGCGGAGAAATTTTGTGTTATATATGGTAATCTTTCTGATAGACGAATTATACGAAGAACTTTCATATTTGTGAAAAAAGAGAAAGGACAACTTTATAATATTACCCCTCTTACATTAGTTGATACTTCAAAGCGGTTTTACCTGGAATGAAACAAAAAAAGATTCATGAGGGTTTAATTACTGAACAACTTACCAATGGTATGTATCTTCCGGGTTCGTTTAGATTTGAGATAATGAAAATATGATTCTGGTTTTTGTTTCGGAAAGGATTCGACGTTGTTTTATACGTATACTACCAAGAAATAGAATAAAAATTGAGGTAAGTCCTTATTTCAACCAAAGGACGTATAGTTTATAGACTCCAAAGCAAAGACTCGAATGATTCGGTGGTTTTTTCAATTTCAACATTCTTTCGTGGGGATACAATTCGAAGTTAAAAATTTCAAGAAACTTATTTTCTTCCAATAAATAGTAAGAAAAGGAATGACAAATATGAAAATAAGGGCCTCTGTTCGTAAAATTTGTGAAAAATGTCGATTGATCCGTAGGCGGGGACGAATTATAGTAATTTGTTCCAACCCGAGACATAAACAAAGACAAGGCTAATCTTTCTAAAGCAAAAAAGACTCTCGAAATCAAAAGTAACCGATGTACAGATGTACAAATAAATAAGTAAAAAAAAATAAGGATACGTTTTGACATGAAATGGATATATCCATATATCTCTGACTTATATTTATGAGATGATAAAATATGGCAAAACCTATACCAAAAATTGGTTCACGTAGAAATAGACGTATTGGTTCACGTAAGAATGCGCGTAGAGTACCAAAGGGAGTTATTCATGTTCAAGCAAGTTTCAATAATACGATTGTGACTGTTACAGATGTGCGGGGTCGAGTAATTTCTTGGTCCTCCGCCGGGGCTTGTGGATTCAAGGGTACAAGAAGAGGTACACCATTTGCCGCTCAAACCGCAGCAGGAAATGCTATTAGGACAGTAGTGGATCAAGGTATGCAACGAGCAGAAGTCATGATAAAAGGCCCGGGTCTCGGAAGAGATGCGGCATTAAGAGCTATTCGTAGAAGTGGTATACTATTAAGTTTCATACGCGATGTAACCCCTATGCCACATAATGGCTGTAGGCCCCCTAAAAAAAGGCGTGTGTAAAAATAAACATTGAAGAGATTTCAAGAGAAATAAATAATTCAATGATTTGATCAAATAATATACTATGGTTCGAGAGAAAGTAACAGTATCTACTCGGACACTGCAGTGGAAGTGTGTTGAATCAAGAGCAGACAGTAAGCGTCTTTATTATGGACGCTTTATTCTGGCCCCACTTATGAAAGGTCAAGCAGATACAATAGGAATTGCGATGCGAAGAGCTTTGCTCGGAGAAATAGAAGGAACATGTATCACACGCGCAAAATCTGAGAAAATACCACATGAATATTCTACCATAATAGGTATTCAAGAATCCGTACATGAAATTTTAATGAATTTGAAAGAAATTGTATTGAGAAGTAATCTATATGGAACTCGTAACGCGTCTATTTGTATCAAGGGTCCTGGATATGTAACTGCTCAAGACATTATCTTACCACCTTCTGTGGAAATCGTTGATAATACACAGCATATAGCTAACCTAACGGAACCAATTAATTTGTGTATTGAATTACAAATCGAGAGGAATCGCGGATATCGTATAAAAACGCCAAATAACTTTCAAGACGGAAGTTATCCTATAGATGCTGTATTCATGCCTGTTCGAAATGCGAATCATAGCATTCATTCTTATGTGAATGGGAATGAAAAACAGGAGATACTTTTTCTCGAAATATGGACAAATGGAAGTTTAACTCCTAAAGAAGCACTTCATGACGCCTCCCGGAATTTGATTGATTTATTTATTCCTTTTTTACATGCAGAAGAAGAAAACTTACAGTTAGAAAACAATCAACACAAAGTTACTTTGCCCCTTTTTACTTTTCATGGTAGATTGGCTAAACAAAGGAAAAATAAAAAAGAAATCGCATTGCAATATATTTTTATTGACCAATCAGAATTGTTCCCCAGGGTCTATAATTGCCTCAAAAGGTCCAATATACATACATTATTGGATCTTTTGAATAACAGTCAAGAAGATCTTATGAAAATTAAACATTTTCGCATAGAAGATGTAAAACATATATTGAACATTCTAGAAATATAAATAGAAATATAAAAGCATTTCGAATAAATTTTAATAGGTTATTTAATTTTTTTTTCTAAAGTTTTTGTATAAAAAGATAAAAATGAGTTTTGAATCTTTAGCACAATTAATATATTCGG